AATAAAGTGCCTGAAAAAAAAGATTATTTTGATAGAATAAATCATGTATTTTATACCTTTATTATTATTTATATACAATAGATTTAAACTATTTCTAAAAATATCAAAAATTTTTGTGCTTCATACACTAATATATAAAAAGATAAGCTAAATAAGCTAATAGGTTCATACCCTATTTATAGAAGTCAACCCTCTTCTTTTTAATTTTTAATAGAATATCAAAATTATTATTTATTTTTTTATTAATTCTAAGAACTTTTATTTGTATCTCAGCTAATTCTTGGTTAGGAGCATGAATTGGATTGGAAATAAATTTATTATCATTTATCCCCTTAATAAATGATAATAAAAATTCTTTATCAAATGAAGCTTCATTAAAGTATTTTCTAACCCAAGCTTTAGGCTCAATTTTCCTTCTTTTTAGAATTTGTATTAATTTTATTAATTTAAATTATTTTTCGATAATTTTTTTTAATAATATTTATTTATTAATAATTAATTCTTCTTTATTATTAAAAATTGGAGCCGCTCCTTTTCACTTTTGATTCCCTTCTATTCTCAATAGAATAAACTGAATAAATAGAATATTACTAATAACATGGCAAAAAATTAACCCCTTTATTTGTTTGTCATATTGTTTTAATATAAAATTTATTGTAATAATTTCCTTATTAAGAATTATAGTAGGATCTTTAGGAGGTTTAAATAGAACTTCAATGCGAAAAATTATAGCTTTTTCTTCAATTTCTCATATTGGATGAATATTAATAGGAATTTTAATTAGAGACTCAATTTTTTTATTTTACTTTTTATTTTACAGATTTATTAGAATCTCTCTAATTATTAGTTTTAATTATCTAAAATTATTTTATATAAATCAATTATTATCTAATTCATTACTATCAAAAACTAAATTTTCTATTTTTATTACCCTATTATCTATAGGAGGATTACCCCCTTTCTTAGGGTTCCTTCCAAAATGAGTTATAATTGAATCTTTAATTAAAATAAATTTATTGATTGTCTCATTAATTATGGTAATAATAACTATAATTACACTATATTTCTATTTACGATTAGCTTTTTCCTCAATAATATTTAATAATTTTCCAATATATTGAAAATATTTAGATAAAAAAACCCCTATTAAAATTTTTATTTTAAATTATTTTTCAATAATATTCTTTCCTATTTTTATTGCTTTATTTATAATTTAAGGTTTTAAGTTAACTTAAAACTAATAACCTTCAATGTATTAAATAAAGCTCTTCTTTAAACCTTAATTTATACGTTTTAATATTTATATACCTTTAAATTTGCAATTTAATGTCATTTTTGACTATAAAACTTGATAAAAGGTTAATCCCGTTCATAAATTTACAATTTATTGCCTATTGACTCAGCCATTTTATCGTAAAATGGCTGTTTTCAACAAATCATAAAAATATTGGAACTTTATACTTTATTTTTGGGGCATGATCTGGAATAATTGGTACATCTCTTAGTATTTTAATCCGAACAGAATTAGGTCAACCTGGCTCCTTAATTGGAGATGATCAAATTTTTAATGTAATTGTCACTGCCCATGCTTTTGTAATAATTTTTTTTATAGTAATACCTATCTTAATTGGAGGATTTGGAAATTGATTAATTCCTTTAATATTAGGAGCCCCAGATATAGCTTTTCCTCGAATAAATAATATAAGATTTTGATTATTACCCCCTTCTTTAATTCTTCTTCTTTCAAGATCTATAGTTGAAAGAGGAGCTGGAACTGGATGAACAGTTTATCCTCCTCTTTCTTCAACTATTGCTCATAGAGGAGCATCAGTTGACCTAACAATTTTTAGTCTCCATATAGCAGGAATTTCTTCAATCCTAGGAGCTATTAATTTTATTACTACTTGTATTAATATACGTCCTATTGGTATAAATTTAGATCGAATACCTTTATTTGTTTGATCAGTTTTTATTACTGCATTTTTATTACTCCTTTCTCTACCTGTTCTTGCAGGAGCTATTACTATACTTTTAACTGACCGAAATTTAAATACTTCTTTCTTTGATCCCGCAGGAGGGGGAGACCCAATTCTCTACCAACATCTATTTTGATTCTTTGGGCATCCTGAAGTTTATATTTTAATTCTTCCAGGATTCGGTATAATTTCCCATATTATTTCCCAAGAATCAGGAAAATTAGAAACTTTTGGAACCCTAGGAATAATTTATGCTATATTAGCTATTGGTTTATTAGGATTTATTGTTTGAGCTCACCATATATTTACAGTAGGAATAGATGTTGATACTCGAGCTTATTTTACTTCAGCTACAATAATCATTGCTGTTCCTACAGGAATTAAAATTTTTAGATGATTAGCTACTTTACACGGAACTAAATTTTCTTATTCCCCTTCTTTAATTTGATCTTTAGGATTTATTTTTCTATTTACAGTAGGAGGTTTAACAGGAATTATTTTAGCAAATTCTTCCTTAGATATCATTCTCCACGATACATATTATGTTGTTGCTCATTTTCATTATGTTCTTTCTATAGGAGCTGTATTTGCTATTATAGCAGGTTTTATTCATTGATTTCCTTTATTTACAGGATTATCTATAAATCCCTTATTATTAAAAATTCAATTTTTAATTATATTTATTGGAGTAAATTTAACATTTTTTCCTCAACATTTTTTAGGACTGGCAGGAATACCTCGACGATATTCAGATTATCCTGATAGTTATACCTCATGAAATATTTTATCTTCAGTAGGAAGATTAATTTCCTTATTAAGAATTATCATATTTATTTATATTATTTGAGAAAGATTTATTTTAAATCGAATATCTTTATTTTCAAATAATTTAAATTCCTCAATTGAATGATTTCAATTTCATCCTCCCACAGAACATAGATATTCTGAACTTCCTATTATTAATTCATAACTAATCTATTATGGCAGATTAGTGCATTGGATTTAAACCCCAATTATAAAGAATTTCTTTTTATAGAAAATGTCTACATGAGGTAACATAAACCTACAAAATAGATCTTCCCCTTTAATAGAACAATTAATATTTTTTCATAATCATTCTATATTAATTATTATTCTAATTACTATTCTAGTAGGATATTTAATAAGATCTTTATTTTTTAATAAATTTACAAACCGATTATTAATAGAAAGACAAAATATTGAAATTATTTGAACAATTCTCCCAGCATTTATATTAATTTTTATTGCTCTCCCATCTCTTCGTTTATTATATCTTTTAGATGATCTAAATAAACCTTTAATTACTCTAAAAACAATTGGACATCAATGATATTGAAGGTATGAATATTCAGACTTTAATAATTTAGAATTTGATTCTTATATAATTCCTTCAGAAGAATTAATAACTAATAATTTTCGTTTATTAGATGTTGATAATCGAACTATTCTTCCATTTAATTCTCAAATTCGAATTTTAATTACTGCAACAGATGTCCTACACTCATGAACTGTTCCTTCTTTAGGAGTAAAGGTTGATGCTACTCCCGGACGTTTAAATCAATCTAATTTCTTTATTAATCGCCCAGGTTTATTTTTTGGACAATGTTCAGAAATTTGTGGGGCTAATCATAGTTTTATACCAATTGTTATTGAAAGAATTTCTACTAACTCATTTATTAAATGAATTTTTTCTAATTAATTCATAAGATGACTGAAGCAAGTGCTGGTCTCTTAAACCATTTTATAGTATGTTAGCAAATACTTCTTATGAAAGGTTTAGTTAAAATATAACATTAGAATGTCATACTAAAATTATTTAGTATAAATAACCTTTGATCCCACAAATAGCCCCAATATATTGATTAATCTTACTTTTTATTTTTTCTATTTGTTTTATTATAATTATTATTTTAAATTATTTTTCTATTACAAATAGATCTAATAATAATGATAATAAATTAGATCATTCCAAAAAGCTTTATAAATTTAATTGAAAATGATAACTAATTTATTTTCTATTTTTGACCCAATAAATTCTTTATTTTTTTCTTTAAATTGACTTAGAACTTTTTTAGGATTATTATTTATTCCTAATCTATTTTGATTATTACCCTCCCGATATAGATTTATTTGAAATTTTATTTTATCTTATCTTCATAAAGAATTTAAAGTATTATTAGGAAATAATTCATTTCAAGGTACTACTTTTATATTTATTAGTTTATTTTCATTTATTTTATTTAATAATTTTCTTGGACTTTTTCCTTATATTTTTACTAGAACTAGTCATATAACTTTAACCTTAAGTCTAGCACTTCCATTATGATTAAGATTTATAATTTATGGATGAATCAATCATACTAATCATATATTTTGTCATTTAGTTCCTCAAGGAACCCCTTCTATTCTAATACCATTTATAGTTTGTATTGAAACAATCAGAAATATCATCCGACCTGGTACATTAGCCATTCGTTTATCAGCTAATATAATTGCAGGACATTTACTTTTAACTCTTATAGGAAACACTGGTAATTCATTGTCTAATTATATATTAACAATTTTAATTACTGCTCAAATTCTATTATTAATTTTAGAAGTTGCAGTTTCTATAATTCAATCTTATGTTTTTGCTGTTTTAAGAACATTATATTCTAGAGAAATTCATTAATGATAAATAATCATTCTTTTCACCTTGTTGATTACAGCCCTTGACCTTTGACAGGAGCTCTTAGAACTTTATCATTAACTTTAGGAATAGTTATATGATTCCACACATTTAATATACTTCTAATATCAATTGGAGTTTTAATTACAGGTCTTACAATATTTCAATGATGACGAGATATTAGACGAGAAGGAACATTTCAAGGTTTACATACCCTTATTGTATCAAAAGGCCTACGCTATGGAATAATTTTATTTATTATCTCTGAAGTTTTATTTTTCTTTTCATTTTTTTGAGCTTTTTTTCATAGAAGTCTTTCACCTGCTATTGATTTAGGTTCTATATGACCCCCTTTAAATATTAACCCATTCAACCCATTTCAAATCCCTCTTTTAAATACAGCTATCTTATTATCATCAGGAATCTCCATTACATGAGCTCACCATAGTCTTTTAGAAAGCCTTCACTCACAAACCTTAAAAAGATTATTAATTACTGTTATTTTAGGGATTTATTTTTCTATTTTACAAGCATATGAATATATTGAAGCTCCTTTTTCCATTGCTGATTCTGTTTATGGATCAACTTTTTTCATAGCTACTGGATTCCACGGTCTTCATGTTATTATTGGAACTTTATTTTTATTAGTTTGTTGATTTCGATTATACTCATTTCATTTCTCTTCATCTCACCATTTTGGTTTTGAAGCTGCAGCATGATATTGACATTTTGTAGATGTAGTTTGATTATTTTTATACATCTCTATTTATTGATGAGGTAGATAAATTTATATAGTATAATAAGTATATATGACTTCCAATCATAAGGTTTAAATTTTAATATAAATAATTTTATTTATCATAATTATAACATTAATGTTAAGAATAATTTCTATATTAGTTATATTATTAGCTTCCTTATTATCTTATAAATCTATTTATGAACAAGAAAAAAATTCCCCATTTGAATGTGGTTTTGACCCATTTTCCTCATCACGCTTACCATTTTCACTTCATTTTTTTTTAATTGCTATTATCTTCTTAATTTTTGATATTGAAATTGCACTTTTATTGCCTATAATCTTAATTTATTCCTCTTCAATTAAATTACACTGATTAATTACAAGAGTAACTTTTATCTTAATTCTATTAATTGGTCTTTATTATGAATGATACCAAGGAATATTAAATTGATCTTAAATAGGATTATAGTTAATTATAACATTTAATTTGCATTTAAAAAGTATTGTTTTTCAATTAATCTTAAATAAGAAGCAATATTGCATATAGTTTCGACCTATAAATCTGATAATAATTATCCTTATTTAATTGAAACCAAAAAGAGGTATATTACTGTTAATAATATTATTGAAATTTTATTTCCAATTAAAGAAATATGAAAGAAATCAAAATAAGCTTCTAACTTAATTTATAGTGGTTAAATTCCATTAATATTTCTATTTATATAGTTTATGCAAAACATTACATTTTCATTGTAAAATAAAGAACTTTCTTTTTAAATATTTAAGGGAATTAATCCTCTATAACAGCTTCAATGTTATGCTCTAAATATAAGCTACCTAAATAAAATAAATATATAATTAATAAAATTAATACTCAAAAATATATTGTAATTAAAAATAATATATATATATTATTTTGAAAATTTAACTTTATTATAGAACTTTTTTTTAAATTTATATAAATATTTTGACTTCCAAAATATTCCAACCAACCTTGATCAGTTATTTTTAATAAAAACTTTCCATAAAATAATGGATTTTTAATAAAATAATATGAAAGTATTGGTAAAAATCACATTCTCCCAATAAATTCAATTAAATATTTATTTAATAACTGATATTCATTTATTTTAAATGAAAACACCCTTAGTCCAATTCATGCTCCTAACCTTATTACTACTAAAACAAATATTTTTAAAGATAAAGAAAGATATATTAATTTAGGAAATGAAAATATTAATCACCTAAAAGCCCTCCCCCCTAAAATAGATATTACTAATAAACCTCAACATATTTTAATTTTAATTTCAATTTTATCAATAATTATATTATATCTATAATAATTAAATTGTTGAATAAATAATATAATAGATAAACGAAAAGAATAACTTACAGTTAACCCTGTTCTAAAATAAAATAGAAAATAAATTACTCAGTTAAAATTAATTCTTGATATAAATTCTAATATTAAATCCTTTGAATAAAACCCAGCTAAAAAAGGAAATCCACATAAAGCTAAATTTGCCACCCCTAAAACTCTCCCAATTAATGGAATTAAATTACTTATTCTTCCTATTACACGAATATCCTGTATATTATTAAATAAATGAATAATAGATCCAGCACATAAAAATAATAATGCCTTAAATAATGCATGTATTAAAAGATGAAAAAAAGCTAATTTATATATTCCCATAGATAATCTTCCTATTATTAATCCTAATTGCCTTAATGTAGATAACGCAATAATTTTCTTCAAATCATACTCATAATTTGCTCCTAAACCTGATATAAATATTGTAACTCTTGCAATTAATATTAAAACCATGTTAAAATTAGATTGTATTAATAATTCATTAAATCGAATTATTAAATAAACCCCTGCAGTTACTAATGTAGAAGAATGAACTAAGGCAGATACAGGAGTTGGAGCTGCTATTGCAGCAGGTAATCAAGCAGAAAATGGAATTTGAGCTCTTTTTGTTATTGCAGAAATCATTAATAATAATATTACAATATTTAATTCTAAATTTTCTATTTTATAATTTATATAAAATAAAAAGTTTCATCTACCATAATTCATTACTCATGCAATTCTTAATAATAAAGTAACATCCCCAACCCGATTTATAAGAACTGTTAATATTCCTGCATTAAAAGATTTAATATTTTGATAATAAATAACTAAACAATAAGAAACTAATCCTAATCCATCTCATCCTAATAAAATTCTAATTAAATTTGGACTTAAAATTATTATTATTATTGAAAAAACAAATATAATCACTAATAAAATGAATCGTTTAATATTTATATCCCCTGCTATATAATCTTCTCTATAAAAAATAACTAAAGATGAAATAAATAAAACAAACCCTATAAATATTAAAGATATTCAATCTAATAAAATAACTATCTCAACTACTATTGAATTTAAAGTTAAAATTTCTCATTCCAAAATATAAACTAATTCTATATTAATGAAATATAACCTTATTATTAAAAAAGATAAACTAATAGATATTAAATAAATAAACCTAATTCGGCAAATATTTATCATTAATTTAAAGTAATATTTACATCTTTGACTCCACAAATCAATATTTTTATTAAACTATTTAAATAAAATATTACTAATAACTGATCTCTTTTTAAAATCAATAAATTTAATGGAAACCAATGTAAAAATAAAAGTAAATATTCACGTAAATCTCCTGATGAACACGAATATATACCTGAAAAAAATTTCCCATGTTGAGTATACCTAAATAAATAAAGTCTATAAGCTGCTCTAATAAAAGATATAACTCTTAAAACAACTATTATAATTATTGATCATGAAACTAAAGAATTAATAATAAAAATTTCCCCTATTAAATTTATTGAAGGAGGAGCTGCTATATTTGATCTTCTTAATAAAAATCAAAATAAAGTTATTCTTGGTATAAAATTAATTAATCCCTTATTAATAACTAATCTTCGCCTTATTAATCGCTCATAAGAAATATTTGCTAAACAAAATATCCCTGAAGAACATAATCCATGGGCAATTATTAAAATAAAAGATCCTTCTATTCCTCAAGACTTATAAGAAAATACACCCCCTAAAACAATTCCTATATGTACCACAGAAGAATAAGCAATTATTGCCTTTAAATCTCTCTGATTTAAACAAATAAACCCAACAAATGTTGCCCCTAAAACTCTAACTCTTATTATTAAATTTCTTATAAAATTTATTTTAATTAATATAGAAAACACTCGTAATAAACCATAACCCCCTAATTTTAATAAAACCCCAGCTAAAATTATTGAACCTGAAATCGGAGCTTCAACATGAGCTTTAGGAAGCCATAAATGAACTAAATATATTGGCATTTTAAATAAAAAAGCTATAATTATAAAAAAATATAATAAATTACCTTGTAAACTAATTTTCATTAATAAAGGAATATATAATCTATTATATATTATGTATAAATACATAATTCTTAATAATAAAGGTAAAGAAGCAAATAATGTATAAAATATTAAATATATCCCAGCTTGTAAACGCTCAGGTTGATAACCCCAACCTAAAATTAATAATAAAGTAGGAATTAACCTCCCCTCAAAAAATAAATAAAATAAAAACAAATTCCTAACTCTAAATGTTAATACTAATAATAACAATAATAAAATAATTAAAAATAAAAATAATTTTTCATAATTTTTATTATTATAAATTTTTTCACTAGCAATTAATATTATTGATCTAATTCATAAACTCAATAAAATTATCCCATATGAAATCAAATCATTTCTAAAATTATAAGAAATACTTGCCCAATATAAATTTCTTACTATCTTAATTATATACACAAAAATTAATAAAAATAAATTTATTGTAACCATTCAATAACTTTTTTTTATAAAACATAAAGGGATTAAAAATATATTTATAATTAAAATTCTTAACATTGTAATATATTAAACCCTTGAAAATAATCCCCTCCATGAGTTCGAATTATAGAAACTAAAATAGACAAACCTAAAACTCTTTCACAAACTCTAAAAACAATATATATTATTAAAAAATAATTTTCAAATATGCAATAATTTAAACATAAATATAATATTATAAATAAAATTAATACTTTATATTCTAAAATTAATAATCTAATTAATAAATTTTTATAATTAAAACAAAATTTTATAAAACCAACCATAAATATAACTCTAATAATTAATCTTATATATTCTTTCATTAGTTTTAATAGTTTAAATTAAAAATTTTGGTCTTGTAAATCAAAGATAAATATAATTTTTTAAAACTTCAAAGAAAAAGAATCTTTATCACTAATCTCCAAAATTAATATTTTACTTAAACTATTCTTTGATATAAAATTCATTTTATTAAATCTAGGATTAATCTTTACTTTTATCTTCTCTAAAATAAATCACCCATTAAGAATAGGATTTATACTTATAATTCAAACTTTATGAATTAGAATCTTTATTGGAATCATTTCAAAAACCTTTTGATTCTCTTATATTTTATTTATTACTTTCTTAGGAGGAATATTAATTCTATTTATTTATATAACAAGCCTTTCTTCTAATGAATATTTTAAATTTTCTATTAAAACATTTATATTCAGATTAATAATATCTATTATTATATTATTAATTATTAATTTTATAGATTTAACTTTCCTTAACTATTTAAATAATTCAGACTCATTTATTTTCAACTCACTTTCTTATTCTAATATTAATATCTTAAACATAAATAAATTATATAATTACCCAAATAATTTAATTACTATTACTTTAATTATTTATTTATTAATAACTTTAATTATTGTTATTAAAATTACTGATTTATTCATTGGACCTATACGAAAAAACTTTTAAATGAACAAACCCATACGCTCTACACACCCACTAATTAAAATTATAAATAATTCTCTAATTGACCTCCCATCCCCTAGAAATATTTCCTCATGATGAAATTTTGGATCCTTATTAGGACTATGTTTAAGAATTCAAATTCTCACTGGATTATTTTTAGCTATGCATTATACCGCTAATATCGATCTAGCTTTTTCTTCAATTTCTCATATTTGTCGGGATGTTAACTATGGTTGATTAATTCGAACTATTCATGCAAATGGAGCTTCATTTTTTTTTATTTGTATTTTTCTTCATATTGGACGAGGTATATATTATGGTAGTTACAAACTTCATGAAACATGATTAACTGGAATCTTAATTTTTTTTATAGTAATAGGAACTGCTTTCATAGGATATGTATTACCTTGAGGACAAATATCATTTTGAGGAGCCACAGTTATTACAAATTTAATATCCGCCATTCCATATTTAGGAAATTCAATTGTTCAATGATTATGAGGAGGATTTGCAGTTGATAATGCAACTTTAACTCGTTTTTTTATAATTCATTTTATTTTACCTTTTATTATCTCTGCTTTAGTAATAATTCATTTATTATTTCTCCATCAAATAGGATCAAATAACCCTTTAGGTATTAATAGTAATATAGATAAAATTCCTTTTCATCCTTATTTTTCTTTTAAAGACTTAATAGGATTTGTTTTTTTATTAACAGCTCTAACTTATTTAACCTTTTTAAACCCTTACTTATTAGGAGATCCTGATAATTTTATCCCAGCTAATCCACTAGTTACTCCTATTCATATTCAACCTGAATGATACTTTCTTTTTGCATATGCTATTTTACGATCAATCCCCAATAAATTAGGAGGAGTAATTGCTTTAGTTATATCTATTTTAATTATTGGAATTTTACCTATCACTAATAAAAAAAAAATAATAAGAAATTCATTCTATTTATTAAATAAAATCTTATTCTGATTTTTAGTAACTATTTTAATTTTATTAACCTGAATTGGAGCCCGTCCTGTAGAAAATCCATATATTATTACTGGACAATTATTATCTGTAATTTATTTTTCATACTACATTATTAATCCTCTTCTTTTTTTCTATTGAGATCAAATACTTTCTAATTAATTAATTAGTTAATGAGCTTGATTAAAGCATATATTTTGAAAATATAAGATAGAATAATTTCTATTAACTTATACTAAAAATTATTACTATTAATATATATATACATAAAAATATATCTTTATAATTATAAAAAATATTAAATAATTTAAAGAAACAGGTAAAAACCTTTTTCAAGCTAAATATATTAATTTATCATATCGATAACGAGGTATAGTTCCTCGAACTCAAATAAATAAAAATGATATTAATACAATTTTTAAAATAAAATTAAAAGAATAAAAATTTCCCCCTAAAAATATTAAATTAAAAATATAACTTATAAATAAAATTCTTGCATATTCAGCTAAAAAAATTAATGCAAATCCTCCTCTTCTATATTCTACATTAAACCCTGAAACTAACTCAGATTCACCCTCAGAAAAATCAAAAGGAGCTCGATTAGTCTCAGCTAAACACGAAATAAAATATATTAAACCCAATGGAAATAATAAAAAAATAAATCATATATTTCTCTGATATTCATAAAACCCTAATAAATTATATCCTTCAATTAAAAACATTAAAGATATTATAATTAAAGCTAATCTTACTTCATATGAAATTGTTTGTGCTACAGAACGTAAACCCCCTAATATTGCATAATTTGAATTTGACGATCACCCAGAAAATATAATTATATAAACTCCAACTGAAAGACAACATATAAAATAAAGTATACCTAAATTAAACACTAACCCCCCAAATAACCTCGGAATTAATATTCATACAATTAAAGCTATAAATAATCTTATAATAGGAGAAAAATAATATATAAAATAATTAGACATATTTAAATAAATTTGCTCCTTAGAAAATAACTTAATAGCATCACTAAAAGGCTGTAAAATTCCTATAAAACCAACTTTATTTGGTCCTTTACGAATCTGAATATATCTTAAAATTTTCCGTTCTAATAAAGTTAAAAAAGCTACTCCAATTAATACTATAATAATTATTAATATTATACTAACTATTATTATTAACAAAATTAACATCTATTATTTGTATATATATACATACATGAATTCTAAATTCATTGCACTAATCTGCCAAAACAATAATTTTATTCATATTAAATATAAATTTTATAAATAAATGGTCCTTTCGTACTAACTTATTTTTAATATTAAGGATAGAAACCAACCTGGCTTACACCGGTCTGAACTCAGATCATGTAAGAATAAATGGTCGAACAGACCAAATTTTTAAACTTTTACACCTAAAAATAATCTTAATCCAACATCGAGGTCGCAATCTTTTTTATCGATATGTTCTCTCTAAAAACATTACGCTGTTATCCCTTAAGTAACTTAATCTTATAATCATCAAAAATGGATCAATTATTCAATAATTTATGTTTTAAAATAAAAAAAGTTCAATAAATTTTCCTATCACCCCAATAAAATACTTATATTTATTTTTAATTAAAATTTTCCTATACTTATAAATAAATATCAATATAAAGCTTTAAAGGGTCTTCTCGTCCTTTAATATTATTTAAGCTTTTTAACTTAAAAATTAAATTCTAAATCATTTAAAATAAGACAGTTAATATTTCATTCAATCATTCATTCCAGCTTCTAATTAAGAAACTATTGATTATGCTACCTTTGCACAGTCAAAATACCGCGGCCTTTTAAATAACTTTCAATGGGCAGATTAGACTTAAAATTATATTCAAAAAGACATGTTTTTGATAAACAGGTGAATATTATATTTGCCGAATTCCTTAAAATAACCTCTCAATAAATTTTATTTTTACAAATAAATATACTAATTTTATCATTATTTCATAATTTTATTTATTAAAATAACTAATCCTATAAAAAATTAAATTAAATAAAATATTTTTTTTTAAATAAATAAATTATAACATTATTAAATTAATAGATATTTCTAACCCTACAAATTTATACTTTAATATTAATAATTATAAATTTTATTTACAAGCTTATCCCTATAAATATTTAAAATTAAAATTATTTAATTTAAAAATCAAATTAAATATTATAATTTTATAAATTAAATTTATTTCTAAGATAACTAGATATCTTTAAAATCGAATAATGTTTCACTTCTAATATAATATTTTAAATAATTTTTTTACATTAAATTAAATATTATATTTACCCTTTTAAATTCGAGAAAAATAAATTCTTATTTTTTTATTAATAAACCCTGATACCCAAGGTACAATAAATAAAATTTACTTATTAACAATTTTAAATAATCTTTTACAATACTAATTCTCTATAACTTTAATTATTTAATCTTTTAATTATACAAAACCTAAAATATTAATAATATTTTATTTATAAATCTATCTTAAAAAAATAAAATAAGTAAATATAAAATTTCAAATTAATAGATTTAAACTATATATTTTTAATGTAAATAAAATACTTTATCATTAAGCTATAATTTGTCTTTCTAGATACACTTTCCAGTACATCTACTATGTTACGACTTATCTTTTTTTAAAAAAAAGAGCGACGGGCAATATGTACATATCTTAGAACTATAATCAATTAAATTTATTAAAATTAATTTACTTTCAAATCCTCCTTCTAAATTATTTTTCAATAATATTTTCGTTTAAATAAATTTATTGTAACCCATTTCTACTAAATTATTAACTACACCTTGATTTGACATCTTTTTTCTTCAAAATATTAGAAAATTATAATTTTATAAAAATATTCTTTCGACAACGATATATAAATAATAAAATTTAGTAAAATTTAACGTGGAATATCGATTATAGAACAGGTTCCTCTGAAAAGATTAAAATACCGCCAAATTCTTTAAGTTTCAAGCCTATACCTATTACTACTTAAGTATTTATATTAATTAAAATAATAGGGTATCTAATCCTAGTTTATTATTTAATTTTTATAGCTTCATTATATAAATAAATCTTTTATATAAAATAAATTTCACCTTAAAATTATATATTTAAATTTATTTTTATTAATTAACTATTAACTTATAAAATTTATTTAAATTAATTGTATAACCGCAGCTGCTGGCACAATTTTTGCTAATATTGTAAAATATTACTAAATCTATATTTCTATAATATTTAATTTTAAATACTGAGATTATTCAAATTTATTTTTTTATTAAAAAAAAATATTTTTCCCACAAAAATTTACATGTATTATTAAATTTTTAATAAATTTCTAAGCTAGAATCAAACTTTTTTTAAATAATAAAAATAAAAAATTTAAAATTTTAATTATAATAATAAAATCACAACAAAAAATAAAATCTTTAATAAAAAATTATTAAACCCATTATTTACTAAGATTTTTTAATAGTAAATATTTATAAAACATTTTTTAAAAAAATATTTTAATAAACTAATAAATATCTATAATACATAAAATAATTATATATCTTATTTAATTTATTAAAATTAAATAATTATTTTATTTAATAATCTTAACATTCACATAATCAAAAAATGGTATTTCCTCCCATAAACCTATATTTCTGATAAATATACTAATCTTATATATAATACCCCTTACGTTAATTTTATTTAACATATTATATATGTAATTAATACTTTACTTCATTATATGAAATATATTATACCATTTTTTGATTAATAAAACATTTAAATTATTATTTTAATTAAATTTTACCTTAAATCTAATAAATTTAACTTAAATAAATTTAACTAAATTATAATTATTTTTATATAAAAATAATTTATATTAGTATTAATTCTAATATTTTAATAAACTAATAAATATCTATAATACATAAAATAATTATATATCTTATTTAATTTATTAAAATTAAATAATTATTTTATTTAATAATCTTAACATTCACATAATCAAAAAATGGTATTTAATTATCTCTTAATTTATTCAAATTTATAGTTTTACCGATATTTAGGTAATAATATTAATAATAAATCTTGCCATAATGATAAATAATCAAAATTATTAGATTTTAAATATTATATAAATTATTTATTAACTTCCCACACAGCACACGACGTCCTGGGGATTATCCCGCAAAATTCTGAACGTATTGCGATTATCTTGAATGTCCGCAGGACGTCATCGTTTATATCCTATATGTCATGTCCTACTCCAGGATAAATTTGTATATCCTGATTGCCTCCGACATATCCGATAACAGGACCTCTAATCCAGGACATTCTGATGAATCCTGAGGACATCTTGCGGATGTCTCATAAATTATACCATAATGCTTTGTGTTGGTACCCGTCATGCTTTGCGCCGTATGACGCTTGCTGCTCGGCTATATGATTCTGCGTCCATTTTGAATATATGTTCTGATATGTCAAAATACTCCTCATACGATAATAGAACGATTAAACAAGCTATTGTAGTTGGTTTATTATATTGTGTTGAGATTGTATTTCGTGTGATCTAATATATATATAATTTTTGATAATTAATTTTAATATTTCACGGCATTTTTTTTCTTTTAATAGCATTTATTTTTTTAATATTTTAGGTTATTATTGATTAATATACAATATAAAAGTATATTAATTAAAAACCGCTGTTAGATCTGAGTTTATTTATACAATTTGGATTAGTTGAATACTACGAATATACCAAGATGCCTCCAAAAAAAGTGTACAAAACTATTGGAAATATTTCTAAAAGGCAGTTCCGAAGAAGAGTGAACGCTGAGTGCAGAGAAAATTTGATTCCAAATCAAAGTACCAGTGCATTCCAAAGTGAAATTTTTATGCCTTCATCTGAAGAATGTGCCGTTTCGAGCCAATTATTTGGACATCCTGTTGTAGAGGACCCGAATATTATCGTGCATAGTGATAATAATCCTGAAAGTTCCTCAGATGAAAGCTTGTGTGGTGCACAAAATGATATAAATTTGGATTTTGAAATGGATTCTGATAACAGTCAAAAACAAAATATTGAAGATTTTCTTGTTGATTGGGCTATTGATTACCGGATTCCACACAATGCATTATCAGCTCTGTTAAAAAAACTCAAGTCACACGAATGCTATAATAGTCTAACAATGGATAGCAGAACATTGTTAAAAACTCCTAGGACAACAGAAATTAGAGATGTTGCACCAGGTCAGTATGTTCACATTGGAATACGTAAGGGAATTGAAGAATGCTTACATAATGAGCAACCTAAGGATAACATTATATCACTGGCTATTAATATCGATGGCTTGCCTATAGCAAAATCCTCCACACAGAGTCTCTGGCCAATCTTGGAAGCTGTAATACCATTTAAGAGAGTGTTCATTATTGGGATATTTTGTGGACTGGAAAAACCACTGGACGTCAATGACTATTTAAAGGAATTTATAGAAGAAGAAGCTGTTTTATGCAAAGAGGGCTTTGTATGCAACAGTATACAATATGCATTTGAAATTAAATATTTCATTTGTGCTGCCCCTGCAAAATCATATATTTTACAAGTTAAGGGACATGCTGGCTATAGAAGCTGTACGAAATGTACAGTCGAAGATCTTCATATTAATAACAGAATTTTTTTTCCTACATTTGATGCATCTAAGAGAACAGATGAGGATTTCTTAAACATGAAAGATGAAGATTATCACATTGGGACAACAAAATTATTGGATATACCAAACATAGGTCTTGTTACAAATGTTCCACTGGATTATATGCATTTAATTTGTTTAGGAATTATGAGGAAAATGCTAAATATGTAGACTTCCGGTGATCTTGCATACAGAATAGGACATCGAAAGATTACAGAAATTTCTGATCATTTGGAGAAAATTCAGAGAAAATCAATATTCCAAGGGAATTTTCAAGAAAGCCACGATCTTTGAAATATCTAAGAATGTGGAAGGCCACAGAGTTCAGACAATTTCTATTGTACACAGGACCAATAGTTTTAAAATCGATTCTTTCACGTGATAGCTATTGCAATTTCCTCACATTACATGTGGCTATAAGGATATTGTGCTCTAGTGATCTTTCATGCCATTTAGATTATGCTGATCAATTGCTGCAACATTTTGCTGAAGGCTTCAAGATATTATATGGGGAAAGTTCAGTATCTCACAATGTGCACAATGTGGTTCACTTTGCAGAAGATGTCAGAAAGTTTGGACCATTAGATAATTTTAGTGCATTTATATTTGAAAATTACATGCAAACAATAAAAATGCATATAAGGAAATCTGATAAGCCATTGCAACAAATATCCAGACGGTATATTGAAGCAAAAATTATTCAGCAATATTGTTGAGCAATGTATTAATGATGATTACTACAAGCCATTGATTTCATAACTGCATTTTGGAGGTCCTATACCATATTATTGTGATAATCCGCAATATAAAATCGTTCATTCAGGAAAAGCTATGCTGAACATTATTAAAAATGCAGACTGCTATTGTAGTATGGCAGACTGCACTATAGTTTATGTTCACAATATTGCTCGCTCCGTACTCTCACAAGAGTTTGTGGTAATTGGACAGGAATTTAGAAGAAATGGACTTTTGCTGTGTGGGTTACAACATTAATTAAACCTCAAATTATATCTCAAACCTATTTATATAAACCGGCATAATTACTTTTTACGTAAAATACAAAT